CTTATCCCATTCGGAAGGATACTATCCTCATAATTATCCATGACTGTTTTTGTCTCTAGCATGACCACTTGATGAAAAGGAAGGGGGGAAATGACCGATACTACTGGAAGGATTCCTCTTTGGCTGATAGGTACTGTAACTGGTATTCCTGTGATCGGTTTAATAGGCATTTTCTTTTATGGCTCCTATTCCGGGTTGGGTTCATCTATGTAATAATCATATGAACCAGATTAGATTGTAAACATAACATTAAAGAGTAAGAACTCAGGGGGGGTAAGGCGCCCCTGAGTTCTTACTCTTAGAGCGAGGCTTTGGTCTATTCAAAAATATATAGAACCTTAGTCAACATAATATAAATATTCTATTCGTAGAAATTCAAAATGAAAATAAGGGATCCTTTGCTCTGATGTTTCACTCTATTCCTTTTTTCTTATGATGTTTTTGAAGAATTGAATCTATTGACTGACGGATTCATAGTTTCTAAAGAAAAACTAGAATATAATTAATATAATTAATATAAATAATTAATATAAAATTAATATAAATATAATTATAAAATTATAAATATAATAATATAATAATATAATAATATAATATATATATATAATAAAAAAAATTATAAATAAAAAATAAAAAGGTATAAAATAAGAACTGTAAAAAGAAGGATTTGAATATGCGTAAAGATTTCATCCACTTTTACGCCGGAACAAAACAAGAAAAGTATTTTTTTGTAAGTTCTATTTGTTCAATGAATTACTCTACCCTCACTTCCCTTATTTTTTTTTTTTTCTGTTTGCCCATCACTTGTTATGAATCTAAACAAAACAAAGAAGTTCAGATATACCCGGAAAAAATAACTAAGGAATAAGAATCCTTGGCAAACAGGAGAAAAAACATGATTCTTTCGATACAAGACGACACAAGAAAAGTCTTTTTCTTGTGTCGTCTTGTATCGAATAGAAGATTAGTAAGACTAAAAAGACTTTATAGAAATATTTTTTACTTTCATTTTTCCCGTCCTTGCCTTGTATTCTATTCCTTTGTATGCTTATTTTCTATTATTAGGAATGGTATACAAGTAATAAGTTTCAGACATCCCACAAAAGAAAAAACAGTATAAAAAAGGATAAAGGCTTACAGAATTTTTTAATCATACATAATTCTATCGATCGACAAGAATTCGAAACTTTTACCAACTTTTTTTAAAGAATCTCTAGATCTAGAAATTCATTTCGTACAACTGAACCTTTTCAAACTGTTTCTTTTTCAGAACCAAAAAGATTTGTGCCAAAATCACAGATGCCAAGAAGAACAAAAGTCCTTGGACTCGTAATGGATCTTGAAGCACTATTTCCGCGTCTCCCTGACCAAACCCTCCTACATTTGGATTACTTGTTAATGGTTGATCAAGCTTGATGGATTCACCTTCTGAAACAAGAAGTTCTGGTCCTGGAGGTATAATATCAAACACTTGACGTCCATCTGATGCATCAACTATGGTTATTTCATATCCCCCCTTTTCTTTACGTACAATTCTGCTTACTATACCGGCTGATGTAGCATTATAAACTGTATTGTTACTCTTGCTACCATCAGGATAAATTTGACCCCTTCCTCTGTTCCCACCTACATATATAGGATATTTTAAGAAGTGAACGTCTTTTTTCGTAGCAGGGTCGGGAGAAAGAATGGGAAGGACGATTTCACTATATTTCTGACCGGGAACAGGACCTATCACAAGAATATTTCTTTTATTAGGACGATAAGACTGAAAAGAAAGATTGCCCATCTTTTCTTTCATTTCGGGAGAAATACGATCGGGGGGGGCTAATTCGAATCCCTCGGGTAAAATAAGAACAGCTCCTACATTTAAAGCTCCCTTTTTACCATTAGCAAGAACTTGTTTCAGTTGCATATCATAAGGAATTCGAACAACTGCTTCAAATACAGTATCAGGAAGTACAGCTTGTGGAACTTCAATATCCACGGGCTTATTAGCTAAATGGCAATTGGCACATACAATTCGCCCAGTTGCTTCTCGTGGATTTTCATAACCCTGCTGCGCAAAAATGGGATATGCATTTGAAATAGATGCTCGAGTTATTACATATATCATGATCGATACAGAAATGGATCGAGTCATCTGTTCTTTTACCCAAGAAAAAGTCTTTCTATTTTGCATGGTCCAATCATAGATCCCGGAATTTATACAATAAATTCGATAGGTAGCTAGTAGAATTCCCTATCCACAAGTTTGCCATTGTATTGATTGTACTGAAAGAATTGTACTGGTGGAATGGAATATAGTATGAATACCTTGAACTGAAAAGGTGGAAGCATAAAGAATAAGTAAGATTGAAAATGATTTCTTTATACACGAAGAAAAATTCTGATTTGATTGATATCAAGAGATCTAATGAATTCTTCATTCATTCATTGAATGATAAATTACTACAAGGGAAGGAGATACACGATTTAAAAAAAGGAAGATCCAATATTTCACAATTGTATCTAGAATCACTGGGAAAGTGGAAACAAGACCAGATATAATTTGATCGTTCTGAGCCAATCCAAAATCATTGTAGATCGAACCAATCATTAGTTCCCAACCATGGGTCGAGTGAAATCCGATCCATAAATCAGTAACTAAAAGAATAGAAAAAGCTTTGATTGTGTCACTTAAGTTATAGATAAATTCCTTAATCCAAGAATTCATAATGAAAAGTTCTTCATTACCCAGAATAAAATAACCACTTAGAATAGCGAAACAGATTAGATTTGTCGAGAAATGCAAAATTATATGGAAATTAAATTCATTGTGTCTTTTGACCAATTGTATTGTTTCCTTGTGCATTCCTATACGAAGCCCTTGTATATGTGTGTCCGAGTACTGCTTTATCATCTCGTCCAACAGGAATAGTTCTTCTAATTCCATAAAATTTTCTAGAACATTTTGATCTTGAATATCATTCAAAAGGATTTCTGATTGCCTGGTATTACACCAATTAAGAACCCAAGTTTCTAGACTTTTCTTAAATGAGAGAGAAACCCACCAGGGCAAAAAGAGTATAGACACAAGATATGGGAGGGAAGCGAATGCTTTCTTTTTTTTCATTCTGTATCCGTGATGTTAATGAACCTGTTTCATTCGTCGATTCTATCTTAGATTTCTATGAAGCGTGAGTTCTATAACAAGAGCCTATAACTCTAACAAGAACAAGGTATCGAACCTATGGATCTTTTACTATTTTTGTTTTTGTGTAAGAATTAAGTCTTTGTATCTAGAATATACCATAGAAGACGGGCCCTTTTCGAATGAAAAAAAAGAAGTAAATATTCTTTTCAGATTCCAGAAATATAAATTAGTAAAATTGGAACCAATTCCATCTTCATTTCTTCCTTTCGATGAAGACTCGAAAAACACATTTGAAGTATTTGAAGTAACGAATATTATTTTTATTTTAAGACGAACCCTACCAGATCCTTTAATTCTTTTATTTTTTATTTCTATTTCGTTCTATTTCGAATTCGAAAGATTTCGCTTTTAACCGCAGCGCGGGGATAGGGTATCAATTAAAAATCAGGGACCTAAAAACGAAAAAGAAGAATTTTTTTTTACCAAAACAAAAGACATGTTAGGATATTTGATGAATCCATACTTAGATAATCCATACTTAGATATTTGATGAATCTATACTTATTAGATTAGATTAGACTTCTTAATGAAACTTATTATACCTTTAACTAGTATAAAAGAGTGAAGCTGGGGCGCCATGCGTATGCGTATATTTTGGTGTACAAATAGTTTATATTATTCTTAATATATTTGTTTGTATTTTTTGTATACGTCCTCCTGCTTTTTTTATTTTTTATTTGTATTTGAGATGTATGATGTATGTGAACTGCTGCTTCAACGGAACGGGAAAATATAACATAGCATCTTTTGCTGGAATGAACATTTTGAAGAAGCTTCAGTTGTCTTAAAAAGATAATTAGTAAGTTCTTCTCTCATGCTGAGATTTCTTCTTCAGTTCATTTCATTCAATTGGTACGCGCAAGAAATAGGCCAATTCGGCAGCTTTTTGTTCAATTTCTCGTGGAGTCAAATTCTCATCAGTACGAGTCAAGGGAATGGCTCCTTGACCCCGTATTTCCATATAAAGGACACGACGAGTAAAAAGACCCTCTCTCACCTCCATCCTGATTGATTGGATATCTTTCAGAAAGAAACGAAGGAAGATGCGACGATTTATTCCAGGAAATCCCCAACGAAAAAGGCACATTATCCCTTCTTTTCTATCGAATCGGTCATAACCACTACCTACATTCCATGAAATTGTGCACCACAAATAAGAACTAATGAATAGACCTGCGATCCCATAGAAAGACATCACGATCCCTTGTGGGAAAAAAATAATTTGCTGAGACGGAAATACGGATAGCAGATTCCTACCAAGATAACTGGAAGTTCCAACCACTAAGAATCCTAGTGAACCTAAAAAAAGGATACAGGCCCAGCTAAAATTACTTGTTTTTCTAGACCCCGTTATAAGTTCTATCCATATATGTTCTGATCGCCAGTTCATACTATACTAGATCCAGTTGCATTCGATTGGAATTGAGAGAATAACCCAAATGGATTTGACTTGACTTTTCTTGCTTGATTCCGAAGTAACTTCCATCAACTAGCAGTATTCTGACGTGAACCATTAGGAATAATTGGTTAGATACATTGAGTTTCTATTTCAAAGATTAAATTAAATTCAAATTGCTCATCATTTTGAATTTAATTTAATTGATATTGATTAAGCTATAACCGCATATACATACATTAATGCGTATATTATGCATCGGTATACATAACAACTCTTCCGTTTGTTTTCGTAAAGGCCACATATCCTATATCCTACCATATTACACTAAAAAAGTATCTGTCTGATGATCCAGCGTTGAACTAAATTGATGAGATTTGGTCCCATCATATTTAGACAATCTTATTTCTTTGGACATAAAGAAATAAAGAAGCCATTGCAATTGCCGGAAAGACTAGGCCCACTAAAGGAACAAAAATAGAGGGAAAGTTCAAATATATCATAGAACGGGTACCTCGATTTCATATTTGTACCTATTATAATTATAATTATAAAGATATCTTATGATAAGTCTACCTATTAGTGATAAGTTTACCTATTAGAAAAAATATGAACATAATCTTTTAATATAAAGTACTTATAATATAAAGTACTTAATAATAAATAAGTACAAGGAATGTAGAACTAAATGAAGTGTACCTATTCCTCTTTCTACACAAATATGTATGAGAATCCACTTTCAAAAATTTGATTCTTCTTCTCCCATCCTTAATCTTCTTTATACCTTTTCTTTCAAAACAAACAAAGGTTTTTTTTTATTTTATATATATATTCAATATATTAATATTAATATTAAAAATATATGAAAAATTAAAATTGATTAAAATAATTTTTTTTATTACAATGAACTAAATGCTTATTCGCTACAAATCAAAATAACTGAACCTAGTGCTATACTTACATTTTAAAATGAAGAATTTCAACCCCCCTTTTTTTATTTATATTTATTTTATTTATTTTATTTATTTAAAATTTAAATTGAATTTATTAATATTAATTTAAATATATCTTTTTTTATCTTGATTCAAGGGAAGGAAACCCTGTAGCTGAAATAACTCACTGAGAACACCTTTTAAAAGATTACGTGGTACGATTGGATCGAATAAGCCCTTATGGAATAAATACTCAGCCGCTTGTGAACCGTCGGGTACTGTCTTTTTCAATGTTTGTTCAATTACTCTTTTGCCCGCAAACGCAATGTAGGCATTAGGTTCAGCAATAATGATATCTCCCAACATACCAAAACTTGCTGTAACTCCGCCAGTTGTAGGAGATGTAAGGATTGATACATAGAATAACTTTTTATTTGATTGATAATCATATGAAGCAGAAGATATTTTAGCCATTTGCATCAAGCTCAAACTCCCTTCTTGCATGCGTGCTCCTCCAGAAGCACACACAATAATGACAGGTAGAGATCGATTAGTAGCATACTCGATCAAACGGGTTATTTTCTCACCTACTACGGATCCCATACTACCTCCCATAAACTGAAAATCCATAACTCCAATTGCTACGGGAATACTATTTAGTTGACCTACGCCCGTTTGAACAGCTTCAGTTAAACCCGTTTTTTTTTGATAAAAAAAGATGCGATCTCTATAAGGTTCCTCTTCTGAATGAAATTCAATGGGGTCCATAGAGACCATATCTTCATCCATAGGCTCCCAAGTGCCAGGATCAATAAAAAGTTCGATTCTATCTGAACTACTCATTTTCAAATGATATCCGCAGTGTTCACAAATATTAATTTTTGACCTAAAAAATTTTTTATAATTTAATCCATAACAATTCTCGCATTGAACCCATAACTGTCTATATTTTGTATTTATATCGAAATCATTAGATCTTCCTCTTTTATTGAGATAACTGCTACTAGTACTAGTTTTGATACTAGAATTTCCACTTTCAATACTACTTGTACTTTCCGTACAAATGAAACTATAAATGTAACTTTCGATACCACTGTAAATGTCACTATTAAGACTGATTTCAAAATAAAAATGAAGATAACTATCAATGCAACTATTAATATTAATGTGATTATTCCAATTAGATTGAGTATCATACATGGAATAATAATAATAGTAATTGCTACTCTTAGACCCACTATTCAAATAACTATAAAAAAAGATCTCTAGTTCATTCAAAAAAGAATTAGCATTTTCAATCTCAAAAATCTGATTTTCAATATCAAAATATACAGAATAACTGTCACCATTACTATTTATAACTAAAAAAGTATCATCAGAGATCAAACTAAAAATATTTCTGCTATCAAATAAATAATCTAGATAATTAATATTACCGAAACTATAACTGCCACTGTCACTCCAACTAGGAATATTTTTATCCGCATCATTTAGAATAGGTTCTTCACTTCCACTGGTATGTCCAATAGCATCAAGACTATCCATTGATTTACTTAGTCCACACCTATGTTCTAACTTCTTGTTAGACAAGATCGAATTGAACCAACATTTTTCCATAGAGTCTTTCTGCCCCCTATTTGATGAAAACCAAAAACCTAATACTAAATAGATAAATGAATAGTCATTCGATGAAGAAAAATAAAATTTTACGATTTTTTTCTTTATTTTATTTTTATTTCTCATCATAATTCAAATGATGCATATGATCCAATCATTAAGATTGTTAATTAAAAACGAGTGAGTCTTTAAAAGAAAGAAAGGATTCTCCTCCTGTTGGGGAATCCGGTGAATCATTTCAATATATTCAATATATATTATGATTATTATGATTATGATAGAATCTTTTCCTAAAAATCCTAAAAAAAAATCTAAGGAGAGGTTTCTTGGAAAACTTTTAATTCTCATCAAAAAGATAC